TTCAAAAACCTCCCGTTGTGGAAATCCATCTATGGTAATAGACAGTAAAAACTCCATAGAGTTGGTCTTTTGAACCCGCTTCAAGCTATCATGACAATTCACGAATCTTGGGGTAAACAATCTCTCTTGCTTATGTTTACTTTTTTCACCATTTGATTCTTGTACATAGGAAATGAGACTCAACTTTTTTACTGCAAATTTAGAAGCCGTTTTCTTTCACTCATATAACTATCTGGTTTAGTTCATCAACTCAAATGCTGAAGAAAAATAAAAATATATATAGTCAATCAAATCTTTTTATCCTTGTTTCTAGAAAGAAAAGAATTTTGATAAATTTTAGGTCTCACCGAATCACACGTAGAGATATTGATAACACACATAGAGCTAATGGTATTTCATAACTAATTGATTGAGCAGCTGCCCGTAGACCACCTAAAAAGGAATATTTATTATTTGATCCATACCCCGACATAAGAAGTCCAACGGGAGCAATACTTGAAATGGCAATCCAAAAAAAAACACCAATACTAAGATCGGCTAGAACAAGGTGATCACCAAAAGGAATTACTGAATAACTTAGAAAGATAGATATTACTGCTATGGATGGCCCAATACTGAATAAACGAGTATCTCCTGTAGATGGAATAAGGTTCTCTTTCAAAAGTAGTTTTGTCCCATCTGCTAGAGCTTGAAGAATTCCTAAAGGGCCGGCATATTCAGGCCCGATACGTTGTTGTATTCCTGCAGATATTTCTCTTTCTAACCAAACAATTACTAGTACACCTATTGTGATTCCTAATACAAGAGTCACAATAGGGACAAGCATCCATATGATCCCATAGACTTCTTTTAAGGATTCCAATTTGGAAAAAGAATTGATAGTCTCTATTTCTGTTGTATCAATTATCATTTCAACGATCAACTTCTCCCATAATGATATCTATGCTACCTAGTATTGTCATAATATCAGCCAATTTCATTCTTTTAACTAACTGAGGAAGAATTTGCAAATTGATAAAACCTGGTGGGCGAATTTTCCATCTCCAAGGAAAAACGCTCTGGTCTCCTATCAGAAAAATCCCCAATTCTCCTTTTGGGGCTTCAACTCTCACATAAAGTTCTTGTTTCGACAATTCAAAAGTTGGAGAAGGCTTTTTACTAATAAACCGATATTCAAAATCATTCCATTCAGGATCTTTTAATCTGTCAAAACGTCGCATTTCTAAATTTTCGTAAGGCCCTCCTGGAATTCCTTCCAGAGCCTGTTGAATAATCTTTATGGATTCTGTCATTTCACCGATTCGTACTAAATAACGAGCTAATGAATCCCCTTCTCGTTGCCATTGAACCTGCCAATCAAATTCGTCGTAAGACTCATAATGATCAACTTTACGAAGATCCCATTCTATTCCGGAAGCTCGTAGCATTGGTCCCGATAAACCCCAATTTACTGCCTCGTCTCTCCCAATAATGCCTACGCCTTCAACTCGTTCTAAAAAAATAGGATTCCGGGTAATAAGTTTTTGATACTCAGCAACCCCTGTTAAAAAATAATCGCAAAAATCCAAACATTTATCTATCCAGCCATAGGGTAGATCGGCAGCCACTCCTCCAATACGAAAATAATTATGCATCATTCGCATACCGGTGGCAGCTTCGAATAGGTCATATATCAATTCTCTTTCTCGAAAAATATAGAAGAAAGGGGTCTGTGCACCAATATCCGCCATAAAAGGACCGAGCCATAACAAATGAGAAGCTATCCGACTCAACTCCAACATAATGACTCTGATATAGCTAGCCCTTTTAGGTACTTGAATATTGCCTAATTGTTCGGGTCCATTTATGGTTATTGCTTCTGTGAACATAGTAGCTAAATAATCCCAACGTGTTACATAAGGCAAATATTGTATAATTGTTCGGTTTTCCGCAATTTTCTCCATCCCTCTATGTAAATAACCCAATATTGGTTCGCAGTCGACAACATCTTCACCATCTAGAGTAACGATGAGTCGAAGAACACCGTGCATTGATGGGTGCTGAGGCCCCATATTGACTATCATGAGGTCTTTTCTTGTAGTTGGTGCAGTCATAAGTTTTTTAACGATTCATTCTTCCATGAATTACTGAAAGTGAAAAGAAGTTCATCAAAATTTAATCGAAACATATAAGTGAAAATGAAATAACTCTTCAAATTAATCAAATTAACGAGTTTTTGTCTCTCGAATGTCCAACTGATTAATTAATTCTTTATAACGTACTCTATTTTTTTTTGCCAAATAAGCTAGCAGTCGTTGACGTTTTCCCAAAATTTTCTTCAAACCTCTCTGAGATAAATAGTCTTTTTTGTGCAATTCTAAATGTGAAGTAAGTCTCCGTATCTTATTGGTGAAATTGAATACTTGAAATTCAACAGATCCTTTCTTTTCTTTTTGAAAAATAACTGAAATGACAGAATTTTTTACCATAAATGAATTTCCCCTTTCTTTATTTTACAGATATGGATTTTTTAGAATTTTATTGATCAGTAATAATAATGCCAGTAATTTGAACGTGGTATATAGACTTAATTTCTTTATGAACCTCTAATTTTAGCAATTCCAATAAATTAATCAAATTTCAAATTTGATTCAGATAGGAATCCAAAAAGGTGGTAGGTACGTTTTTTTCAGTCACAAAAGCGAATAATTGAAACCTAAAATCCTAAAATGAAGAAGATTCTGTTGATTCATTTCTAGATCTAATCAATACCTTATTTTATTGATTTAGTATTGTCTACTCGAATTAGATTCGAATGAGATGTAAAACAAGGCATGTTTGCATTTGTTTGCTTTCAGATACTCTATACGAGACAGGGTATATAGTACTATCAATTAATTTTCAATCGTGGATACATATGTATCCTTAAGATACTGAAACGGCTACCATTATTGGTATCAAACCAATAACGATTCATACAAGCTAAATCTTCTAATCGATAATTAGGCCAAAGAAAGAACTTAAATTTAATTAATTTATTTTTATCTTTATAAAGGGGTTTCCGTTCACCCAAAAATTGACTCCAGTTTTTTACATTGGTTTCGTTGCAAAATACTGAATTTCTATCGACGACATTCCAATTCAAAGAATTAAAAAAACTTCGAATTCTCAATTCTCTACGACGTCTAGACCATAAAATATTTTCAGGAACAAGCAAATCAAAATGAGTTTTTTCTGTATTTATTCTTTGAGTTTGAGGTTGCAGAATGAATTCGTCAAAATTCTTTTTATCAACATATCTTTGTTCTCGGTATCTTTGATTAGTTTGGTGTTTACTTTTATGAACCAATGAAATACCTATGGTTTGATACATAATAAATTGTCCATTATGTTTTACAGACAACCGAATAGGTTCGATAATCAATACCCCCTTCTTCATCAAGTCTGTAAGAGGTAAATTTGCCTGAATCAGCATTATATCCAAACTCATTTCTCTCCTTTGAATTGACGATATAGTAATTTTGGTTGGATTTATCAGTCGAAGCAGGAGACAATATACCTTGATATTTTCGAGCATTCTTTTATTCAAAGCATCGTTCCATCTCAATTGAAAAAGCAAATAACGTTTCAAGAACAAATCTAGTTCTGCTTCCGTGTTGCTTTTGTATTGTTTTTTATTTTGACCCTTTTTTGTGTCTGATTCCACGTAATCTTTTTCAAGATCGGTTTGATGTTTTGAAAAAACAGGGCTCAGATTTCCTTTGTTTTCTATATCTGATCCACGCTCTCTTTGACTTGGGGGTTCTTTTGTTTCTTGACTTCGATTCTTGATTTTTTTATTTGATGGTAGAAAAAAGTTTTGTTTTTGGTTTTTATTTTGAATAACATTTTCATTTGTATTCAAATTAAAAAGAAGGAATTTGGTTGGTATAATCCACGGTTTTATTTTATAGACATTATAAAGTAGTACAAATTCTGGGAAGAACCAAAATTCCAGATTCAATATGGGACGATTAAATATTTTTTCATTCATTCCCATCCAATCAAAAAAGACTTTTTTCGAATTTTTTTGAGTTTTTTCTGGATTTTGATGAGTTGTAAGATAAAAAACCCCTTTTTTCTCAATTTTATCAATTATTTGATAATTATTAATACCAATTTTAGTATTTGGATTACTGTTGGTATCGATCTTAACCCAGGCTTCAATATCTCCTTTTTGTCTAAGAGAAAAATGGATAATTTTCCAATCAAAATATTTTCTATCGAGATTTCTTTCTATATCTAGAATATTGACCTTTCTTAGATAATTATTGATATGAAGATTGCCGGGCATATCAACAAAGTTGTGTTTGGACGTGTTGGAATTATACGAAATTTCTAAGTTCTTCTTTACTTGAAAGGGTAATCTAGAAAAAAATGAGTCACTTTTATTTTCATAATTAATTGATTTATATGCTAAAAGACCATATCTATAACATTTTTTAAAATTATCTTTTTGGTTTGATAATGAATAGAGTTCCGAATCATTTTCTTTTTTGTAATGAATTAATTGGTCTTTTTCATATGAATTCCATTTGTTTAAGTTTCTATTTTTATTTTGAGCCATACAACTTTGATTAACCTTAGTTCGCCATTTTTTTGGCATTAATCTAGACCATCTAATCTGAGATAAATCGTATTGATAATGCCATCTTAACCAGTTTTTCCATTGATTGATTCTATAACTCTGAAGTTTCTTATGTTTTAATTCCGAATGAAATATTCCTAGTGTTTTAAAATAGTCCTTTATTTTAGTCTTAAGGAAGCAAGACGTTGTGTTATATTGAAGAACAGATCTAAATTTAGACAAATTAATAACTTGGGTTTGTGATAATTTGTAAAATACATATGCTTGTGACAAGTAGGATAAATCACAAAAAATATGTGAATTTTTCTTACTAATATTATAAAGTGACTTTTTTATAGTCGAAATAAAGATAAAGTGAATTTTTTTTTTATTAGTAATTTTTTCTTGATTTATT